TTCCGAACCCCTTTCTTTTCTTTCCGAACCCCAAAAAGAAAAAATGAATTCAGAAGAAGAGATAAAAATTTTTAAATTTTTATTTGATGTCGTGATAACGGATAGCAACTATAAAATAACGGATAGCAACTATAAAACTCTTAGAGAAAATTTTATTTCTTTACATGAAATAAAGAAAAAAGTTCCTCGCTGGGCATACAAAATACACACTGAGACCGAGAGCTTGGCAGCCTTTTTGGACGCGGCGGCCCCACTGGAGGCTGGAACGCGTTCAAGAAGATCAAACGCTCTAGTGATGCTGAGTGAGGAAAATCCTATAACTGGCAAAGTAAGTGAAACAACGGTAGTCGACCCTATAAGGGGAACTGATTTTCGTCGAGATAGAATTATAGGATCCATAGCTCCCCAAAGACGTAACATTTTTTTTTGGGGCTTTTTTAACCCAAAAGCACATTCCCCCCTTTTTTTGGATAGAATAAAAAATCTTTTTGATTACCTAGAGAGTTTTTTTTATTTGATGGTTGATCTATTTGAGATATTGAACCCTTTTAAAAAAAAAATTAGAAATGACGCGGTGAAAAACTACAAACAAGCACCCAAAAAAAAAAAAACCATACGAGAAGTTGAAAAAGAAAAAGAAGAATACGAAAGGAAAGAAAGGGAAGAAATGGAAAAAGTAAGGCAAAAAATTGAAACCCGTTGGATAGAACTTCAACATGGTCCAAGAATTCGAACTTTGCTCTTAGTCACTCACTCTATACTTAGATTATATATTCTACCCCCTTTATTGATAATAATTAAAAATAGCGTCCGTACATTATTAGGTCACGTTTCTGAGTGGTCCGAGGATTTCGAGGATTGGCAACGTGAAACGCATATGCTATGCCGTTATAATGGGATTCCAATATGCCGTTTGAGTTGGGTTCCACTATCCGAAATAGTACTTCCCCCAGAGTGGTTCGTAGAGGGTATTCAGATACAAATCATATTTCCTTTTTATATTAAACCTTGGCGTAAACGTAAAGCTAAATCGTCTCGGAAGGCTCGACGAAAAAAAACAAAAGACAATTTAGAACATAAACCAAGAGGTTTTTCTTATTTAACAACCGAGGGAAAGGAGGCCGACGTGCCGTTTGGTATTGGCAAAAAAAGGCCCTCTTTTTTTAAACCTATTTTTAAAGAATTAAGAAAAAGACGCATAAAATTCAAAAAAGCAAAATTAAGAGAAGAATTAAAATTAAAAGAAAAAGAAACCGTTTTCCTCGAAGCTGCAAAAGACCTTTCAAAAAAAGATTCAATAATGAGTAATCAGAGGGTTCATGAACTATCTGTTAAAAAAAAATCCACGGAGGGGACAAATTATTCACTCCGCGAAATAAAAGAAGAATATTTGATTGATAGAATAAAGAAACTCGAAAATAAAATAGACGAAATTGAAAAAGAAAAACAAAAACTAACTAATAGTTGTAACAAACCGGGTGATGGTTCTAAAATAATTGAGTTATCAAAAAAATTTTGGCGGATATTCAAAAGAAAAAATATCCGATTCATTCGTAAATTTTTTCTTTTTTTTCGTGTTTTCATCAAACTACTGTCTCAAGCTTTTTGGATAGTTCTCATGGAAATTGTTGAAAACGTAAAACAAAAAATTCTTTCTAAATATAACTCTATACTACTTTTGGTTGAATTAACAAAAAAAATGCTTTCTCTTCTTTCTCTTTCTCTTTATCAATATAAATCTATTTACAAGAATCTTTATAAATCTATTTACAAGAATGAAGAAACTGGGGAAAAAAGGAATAAAAAAACCAGTTATTTTATTTCGACTATACAAAATTTAATATCAAAAAAAGAAGAAATTAGTGATGAATCAAAAGAAGAAATTAGTTATGACCTATGCTCATTATCACAAGCGTATGTATTTTACAAATTATCAAAAATGCAAGTTGGTAACTTTTCGAAATTACAGGCTGTTCTTGAAGATAACATAGGCATAACATCCTTTTTTGTTAAGAATCAAATAAAGGGTTTTTTTCAAGACCAAGGAATCTGTAATTCTGAATTGAAAGATAAAAAATTTTTAAATTCCGAAGTAAATCAATGGAAAAAATGGTTACGAAGTCATTCTCAATACAATTTACCTCGGAGTGTATGGGCTAGATTAGTAACCAAAAAATGGAAAAAGAAAATAAACCAAGACTCTATAGTTATAAATCCAAGTTTAACCAAAGAGGATTCCTCTGAAAAAAACAAAGTTGATAATTACAAAAAAAAAAGTGAGGCGTACTCGTTATTAAATTCAAAACAAAAATTAAACAAAGATTATCTATATAATCTTTTTTGCTCCAAATCTATTCATTCTAAAGAAAAATTTTTTGACATGTCTATAGGCAGTGCTCTAGATAATGGTTTAGTCTCTTTTTGTCTAGAAAAATATAATATTCGGGGTATTCGGGGTATGCGGGAAATTAGGCATAGAAAATATTTGGATTATAGAACTCTAAACTTTCGGGATAGAACTCTAAACTTTTGGTTTAGAAAAAAAGCAAATATTGAGTCCTGGACTGATACCAAGCGTAAAAAAAAACATATTCAGACTAAAGTCCAGAATTCTCAAAGAATTGATAAAATAACTAAGATCGGTCTTGCCGAAGGAAGCTTTTTGGATTTGGATTGGATGGGAATGAATGAAGAAATACTATATCATCGTCCTATAACAAATTTTGAATCTTTTTTCTTTCCGGAATTTTTATTATTTTCTAGTACATGTACAAATACTTCATATAAGAATAGGAATAAACCGTGGGTCATACCAATTCAATTACTTCTTTTCAATTTTAATGAAAACAGAAGGTTTAATAAAAACATACCATCAGAAGAAGCAAAATTGGACGTAGAGCTTGAATCAAATATGGAAAGAAATATTGCAGAAAATTATGCAGGATCATCAAGTCAGAAGATAAAAAACGTATACGAAAGCAAAGGGTTTGGAGAATTCAAAGTTGATCTCACACAGTCTTCGATGATTCTAATGGAATGTCGGCATCCTCTGTCGGTGGACGACATTCTCGAAAATATAAAAACTTTTATTGTCTTTTCAAAGATAAAGAAAAAGTATAAAAAGCGGGTAATATTCGCTGGTATTCACAGAACCGTGCTGAGACCAGAATTTTTCCTGTTTACTAAGCATACCCCTTTTACAGAATTAAAAAAACACGGACTCTTTGAGACGGACACTGTACGTTTGCCTGTAACCAACGCTAAACATATTATATATAGAACCATAGGTATTTCATTGGTTCATAAAAACAAAATAAAATGGGAAAAAAACATAAATAAAAAAAAAAAAAATTATGATTTCTTTGTCCCTGAAAAGCTTCTATCCCCTAAACGACGTAGAGAATTTAGAATTCTAACTTGTTTAAACTTAAGAAAAAAAAATGCGAGGGATATAAATTCAAGATTTGATAAGAATGTTAAAAACTTGAACACAGTTTTGCATAAAAAGAAAGATCTTGATAAGGATAAAAAGAACCAAATTAAATTAAAATCCTTTCTTTGGCCCAATTTTAGATTAGAAGATTTAGCTTGTATAAATCGTTATTGGTTTAATACTATTAACGGAAATCGTTTCAGTATGCTAAGAATACATATGTATCCGCGATTTAAAATTCATTAATGATGGATCCTTTTTAATATATATAATATATAAGTTACGGTATATGAAAATAACTGTATGCACAGGGATTTTGAAAAATGTAATCTTTATCCATGATATTTATTTAATCAATGACATCGATACCAATCAGAGCGGATCTATAAATAAATTAACAGAATACTCCTTTTTTAGATCTAAATTGAGACTTTTTATTAATAATTAAGAAGTTGATAATTCAATTAAGATCCTTGTACAAAAAAACTAGCACTATTATTACTGATCAGTAAAATTCATATTTTTCAATTCATATTAAAAGGGGAAGGATTTATTTTTATGATAAAAAATGCATTCATTTCATTTCAAGAAAAAAAAGAAGAAAGCCGGGGATCTGTTGAATTTCAAGTATTCAGTTTCACTAATAAGATACGAAGACTTACTTCACATTTGGAATTGCACAGAAAAGATTATTTATCTCAACGAGGTCTACGAAAAATTCTGGGAAAACGTCAACGACTGCTGGCTTATTTGTCAAAAAAAAATAGAGTACGTTATAAAGAATTAATTAATAAGTTGGATATTCGGGAATTAAAAATGCGTTAAATTACAAAATAGTGAATTAGTTAATTTTTTAGATCTTTCATTTTTTGATAAACTTCTTTTTCAGCAATCTAATTCATGCCAGAACGAGTCGAGGAAAAACTTATGAAGAGACCAGTTACAGGAAAAGATCTTATGATAGTCAATATGGGCCCTCACCACCCATCCATGCATGGTGTTCTTCGCTTAATTGTTACTCTAGATGGTGAGGATGTTGTTGACTGTGAACCCATATTGGGTTATTTACACAGAGGAATGGAAAAAATTGCAGAAAACCGAGCAATTATACAATATTTACCTTATGTAACGCGATGGGATTATTTAGCTACTATGTTTACAGAAGCAATAACAGTAAATGGACCAGAACAATTGGGAAATATTCAAGTTCCTAAAAGGGCCAGCTATATCAGAGTAATTATGCTGGAATTGAGTCGTATAGCTTCTCATCTGTTATGGCTCGGCCCTTTTATGGCAGATATTGGTGCACAGACTCCTTTTTTCTATATTTATGGAAATAAAGAAAATTTAGAATAAAAAAAAAAGAGGATCATTAAAAAAATAAAAACATAGGACAAATACAAGAACAGATAAGAAGATATGCGACTTCCCCCTATATATTTTGTTACTTCTCCTACAAAGAAACTTGTAATACCTACTCCATTTGTAATTCCCTCAATGATTCGTTTATCAAAAAAATTAGTTTGTTTTGCTAATGTTCTTATACTTTGAGTTAAAGAAGTTTTAAAAAAAGCATCTATGTAACCACGATTATATGACCAATTATATATATAATTTAGTAGTTTTTCCCAACGAATTCTTTTAGAACTCAATTTTTGAAATGAATTAAGTAAGGTTAAATTTAATAAAGATGAATATAAAGGCTTATATAAACAGTATGCTATAAATATTCCAAAAAAAGCTATACTGACTGAAAAAGTTGCATTTCGAAAAAATTCATACCAATCTACAGAATTTGTTGCATTTTTATGCAAAAGGTTTATTGATGGCGTGAATAATTTTGATAATATATCAAAGTCTATTCCTTCTTGATTGAAAGGAATTCCTATGGCTCCAATAAACAAAGTAAATAAAAGCAATACAAGCATAGGAAATAGAATAGTATTGTCTGATTCATGGGGATAATAGAAAGTTCTTGTATTAAGTCCAAAATTTTCAACAGTAATAAAAGTTTGATTTCTTACATTATTACTAATTTTATATTTTTTCTTGCAAAAAAAAGAAGCTCTTTTTGTATTATTCGTTGTTAATAACGGTACTAACTCAAAATTTCTATTAAGTGTTTTTTCTTCTTCTTTACCCCATAAAGAAATTGAATATAAGGAGCTACTTTTTTTTCCACTGTAATTTATAACATAAGTGTTTAAATGTCCTTCAAAAGTAAGTAAATAAATCCGAAACATATAAAATGCGGTTAATCCGGCTGTTGAACAAGCTATTATTGCAAAAATCGGCGAAAACAACAAACTATCATTAAGAATTTCATCTTTAGACCAAAAACAAGCAAGGGGGGGAATACCACAAAGAGAAAGTGTTCCTACTAAAAAGGCCGCTTTTGTAATCGGCACATGTTTTGTCAAACCACCCATAAGAATCATATTCTGACTTTTATCGGGAGAATATCCAACGATAGCTTCCATTGAATGAATAATGGATCCGGATCCTAAAAACAACAAAGCTTTCGAATAAGCATGAGTAATCAAATGAAATAAAGCGGATCGATAAGACCCCATACCTAGAGCTAACACCATATAACCTAGTTGAGACATTGTAGAATAGGCTAAACCTCTCTTAATGTCTTTTTGAGCAAGAGCTAAAGTGGCTCCTAAGAATACTGTTATTAGACCTATCAAAGATATTATGTACATTATAGAAGGAATAACTATAAAAATAGGAAGAAGCCGAGCTACAAGAAAAATCCCCGCCGCTACCATAGTAGCAGCATGTATAAGAGCCGAAATAGGAGTAGGGCCCTCCATGGCATCAGGTAACCATACATGAAGAGGAAATTGTGCGGATTTCGCAATAGGACCCACAAATAAGAGAAATGCACATAAAGTAAGGAATAATAGATTGACTCTATTCTTTATAATTAAATTATGGAATATTTCGAACAAATCTTGAAATTCAAAACTGCCCGTTATCCAATAAATACCTAAAATTCCTAATAATAAACCAAAATCCCCTACACGATTAGTTACAAAAGCTTTTTGACAAGCATTCGCTGCCACCGGTCGTGTGAACCAAAAACCTATTAATAAATACGAACACATTCCAACTAATTCCCAAAAAAAATAAAGTTGGATCAAATTCGAACTAGTAACTAATCCTAACATTGAAGTATTAAAAAAACCCATATAAGAAAAAAACCTCAGATATCCTTGATCATGAGACATATAGTTGTCACTATAAATCAGAACGAAAATTCCAACAGTTGTAATTAATATTGACATAATAGAAGTAAGTGGATCAATAAAGTAACCTAACTCAAAAGAAAATTCATTGTTTATGGTCCAAGACCATACATTTTGATGTATGCAACTTAAAAAAATTTGTTGAATAAATATACAGAGTGAAACGATCATAACTATACTTAATAAAAAAAGACTCAAAAAACTCCACATACGTCGGAAGTTTTTTGTTTTTGTTGCTGTTGGAAAAAGTAGAAGTCCAACTCCTAGTAAAATAGGTACGGGAAGTGGAATGAAAGGGATGATCCATGAATAGTGATATGTATGTTCCATACAATAAAAACCCTTTTTATTTTATTCTTAATGTTTTTATTTCTTATTCACTGGTTTATATATATATAGGTTTTTTTTTTCAAGGGGGACAATAAAAAGTACGCTATTTCAAACCTAAAATATAAAAAAAATTAATTAATATTTAATATAATGCTTCATAAATCGTAAAAAAATATATATATAAATCAAAAAATTAAAAGTGATTAAATACTATTACTCAGTTACTGTAAAAAAATTATTTGGCTTTTTTATTACTACTAAATAAAATTTATATTTTTTGTCTATACAGAAAAAGTGAATTACAATTACGTATTACAATAATTTATATACATATATTAAGAATAGAACAACGATTTACACGACAAAAATACTTAATATTAATTATATAATCTTAATATTAATTATATAATAAAGAAAAAAATTTCTTTTAGTTTTATTATTTATAATTATTTTTATTATTTAAAATTATTAAGAAATTAATTTTAATTATGGAATTTAGTTATTGTCTTCCAGTACACTAAGTGATTTTTTTTTTACAAGAAAGATTATAATAATCTATATTGTTTTTACATGTTAAGTGAATAAATTTCAGAACTTTTTTGATAAAAAAATCTACCAGTATAAATTAATTAAATAAACACTCTCGTACGGATTTCAAACGTTAAAGAAAATTTTAATAAAAAAAGTTTGGTTTTAAACTTTTAAATGTCTCTTTATATATAATATATATATAATAAAATTTGAAAGAAAAAAATTGATATGGAGTATTTAAAGAATAGAATAAGAAATGTCTTTGACATCCAATTATACCACTGAAAAACTTTTTTCATTTTTTAATGGCAGTTCCAAAAAAGCGTACTTCTATCTCGAAAAAGCGTATTCGTAAAAACATTTGGAAAAGGAAGGGATATTGGACATCGTTGAAAGCTTTTTCGTTAGGTAAATCACTTTCTACAGGTAATTCAAAAAGTTTTTTTGTACAACAAAACAAATAAAAAAAACTAGAATAATTAGCATTAGCCTCGTTAAAAAAAAATTTTTGAATACATCTAAAAAAGAGTAAAAAAAACACACACAATATATAGATAAAAAAGCAAGGGGGGGTTCTTATTTTCCCCATCACTACCTGGATGCAAAAAAAAAAAGAAAGATCTTGTATTTATTCTTAATGAGTAAATACAAGATCTTTAAACGAAATCAATAGGTTCTTCAAATTAATGTAAGTTCAAAGTTTTTCACTTTATACCTTTAGTAATTATTATTTCTCTGAATTATTCTATTCCTTACTTGGAATCAAATTGATAAAAGCATCTAGCCATAATAAGTTAATATTAGATAATAATAATAGATGATAGGATTTTTAAGTGATCAAAAATCTTATGTTTATACTGTTTATACAATATAAAACGATGTTATACAATATAAAACGATGGAGCAAAATAGATTTTTTGAGAATTATTTTTTTTTTGAGCAATTAGGAAAATCCTATTTTATTGAAAATTTATACGGTTCTTGGAGAAGTTTTAATTTTTAGAAAAATAATTAAAACTAACTCAGATAAAAAAAATATCTGAATTGAATTAAAAACCCCAATACCTATTTAAACAGGTTTGATTCATGAAAGAAGTTGTAAATTACATTTAATTGGTAATTGGCTTCGTTATTTTAATATCGACGATTTAATAAAAATTTGTTAGTATTGTTTTGAACAAGTTGCCGCTATGGTGGAATTGGTAGACACGCTGCTCTTAGGAAGCAGTGCTATAGCATCTCGGTTCGAGTCCGAGTAGCGGCATAAGATCTTATAAAAGATATATTATACGTTTTATAATCAAACTAATACCCTCCTTTTTTCTAAATTCGGGTAAAACCGAGTATTAATTTTTAACAAATTTTTTATGATTTTTTCAATTTTAGAACATATATTAACTCATATATCTTTTTCGGTCGTTTCAATTGTATTGATGATTTATTTTTTAACTTTCTTAGTGAATTTAGATGAAATAATAGGCTTTTTTGATTCATCAGATAAAGGAATCGTAATTACGTTTTTTGGTATAACAGGATTATTATTCACTCGGTGGATTTATTCAGGACATTTTCCGTTAAGTAATTTATATGAATCATTAATTTTTCTTTCGTGGGTTTGTTCAATTATTCATATGGTTTCCTATTTTAATAAAAAACAAAAAAACCACCTAAACGCAATAACTGCGCCAAGTGCTCTTTTTATTCAGTGTTTTGCTACTTCAGGTCTTTTAAATAAAATGCCTCAATCTGCCATATTAGTACCAGCTCTCCAGTCCCAATGGTTAATGATGCACGTAAGTATGATGATACTAGGCTATGGCGCTCTGTTATGCGGATCATTATTATCAATAGCTCTTCTAGTCATTACATTTCGCAAAGTGAGCCCTACTTTTTTGAAAAAAAAAAAAAAAAAAAAGAATTTATTAAATGAATTATTTTATTTTGATGCACTTTACTACAGAAACGAAAGAAATTCTATTTTACTACAACAAAACATTAATTTTAGTTTTTCTAGAAATTATTATAGGTATCAATTGATTGAACAATTAGATTATTGGAGTTTTCGTATTATTAGTCTTGGATTTATTTTTTTAACCATCGGCATTCTTTCAGGAGCTGTATGGGCTAATGAGACATGGGGTTCATATTGGAATTGGGATCCAAAAGAAACTTGGGCATTTATTACTTGGACCATATTCGCTATTTATTTACATATAAAAAAAAATCGTAATGTTAGGGGTATAAATTCTGCAATAGTGGCTTCAATAGGCTTTCTTTTAATTTGGATCTGCTATTTTGGCGTCAATCTTTTAGGAATAGGTTTACATAGTTATGGTTCATTTACATCAAATTAAAAAAAATAATAATAAAGGAATCCAAATAAAAAAAGAATCGCATCTACATCGATATATAACTTCATATAAGTTAAGAAATAGAATTTTATTTTAGTAGTAAATCATGAAGAACCTTTTGAATCAAGTAGTAAATCATGAAGAACCTTTTGAATCAAGTAGTACAATGATTCAAAAGGCTCTCACAATACAAAGACCAAAGACTTCTGATTACAATTTAATTCAATGCCTTGTTTTATTTCCTGAAAACTATCCATAAAAAAAATTAGATAAAATGGATTCGACCTTGTCACTTGCTAATGAGAGCACAAAATCAGGATAAATCCCAATACCAATTATGGGTAGAAGAATAGAGATTGAAAGAAATAACTCTCGGGGTCCAGAATCAAAAAAAGAAAAATTTTTTACATTAATTAACTTGTATCCATAGAACATTTGGCGTGACATAGATAATAAATATATAGGAGTTAATATCATTCCAATTGCCATTACAAAAATAATTAAAATTTTGAAAATTAAAAAATATTTTTGGCTGGTAATTATTCCAAAAAAAACGATTAATTCTGCAACAAACCCACTCATGCCCGGTAATGCAAGGGAAGCCATCGATAAGATAGTGAACATTGTAAATATCTTTGGAATGGAGATAGCCATTCCACCCATTTCATCAAGATAAACAAACCGAATTCTATCATAACTAGTTCCTGACAAGAAAAAAAGTGCAGCGCCAATAAATCCATGAGAGATTATTTGTAAAATAGCTCCATTAAGTCCAGGATCCGTTATAGAACCAATACCTATAATTATAAAACCCATATGAGAGACAGAAGAATAGGCTATTCTCTTTTTTAAATTACGTTGACCAGGAGATGTTGAAGCTGCATAAATTATTTGGATTGTACCAACTACCATCAACCAGGGAGAAAACATAGAATGAGCGTGAGGTAACAATTCCATATTGATTCGAACCAACCCATATGCTCCCATTTTTAATAATATTCCAGCGAGAAGCATACAGGTACTGTAATGGGCCTCGCCGTGGGTGTCAGGTAACCAAGTATGTAAAGGTATAATAGGTGATTTGACGGCAAAAGCAATAAGAAATCCAATATAAAAAAGTATTTCGAGTGTGACAGGATAGGATTGATTCGCTAATAGTTCTAAATTTAATGTTGGTTCGTTCGAACCATATAAACTTATACCTAAAACCCCTATTAATAAAAAAATGGAACTTCCTGCAGTGTATAAAATAAATTTTGTAGCTGAATACAGACGTTTCTTTCCACCCCACATGGATAAAAGTAGATAAACGGGAATTAATTCTAATTCCCACATGATGAAAAAAAGTAAAAGATCCCGAGAAGAAAATGATCCTATTTGACCGCTGTACATTGCTAACATCAGGAAATGGAATAATCGGGAATCCCGAGTAAGAGGAAAAGCCGCTAAAGTAGCTAAAGTAGTAATAAATCCCGTCAGTAAAATCGTTCCTATAGAAAGTCCATCTACTCCCACTCTCCAGTAAAAATCAAAAATATGGATCCATTTATAATCTTCGGAGATTTGAATTAATGGATCGTCCATTTTATAATTATAACAAAAAGCGTAGGTCGTTAGAAGAAGTTCTAAGATACAAATGCATATAGTATACCACTTATTTACTTTATTTCCCCTATGCGGGAGAAATAACATTAACGAACCAGCAGATATTGGAAAAACAACAATTATTGTTAACCAAGGAAAATCATTCGTGGTAAAGACAAGATACACGAGGTCCAAAGAACGCGTACTCAAAAAAATATATAAATAAAAAAATATAATTTAACTTTTTTGAGTACGAGTACTTGTCAATAAAAAAAATAAAATGTATTCAAAATTTATTAAAATGAGATTTTCAGTAACGTATCAATAAGCTAGACCCATACTTCGAGTTGTTTCATGCCATAAATAAATTCGAACGCTCAAAAAATCCGTTGGACAGGCGGATTCACATCTCTTACAACCAACGCAGTCCTCGGTTCTTGGAGCGGAAGCTATTTGCTTAGCTTTACATCCATCCCAAGGTATCATTTCTAATACGTCTGTAGGGCATGCTCGAACACATTGAGTACATCCTATACAGGTATCATAAATTTTTACTGAATGTGACATGGGATCTATAGTTTTTTTAATGTCATAAATTTTCAATCTAGTAAACTTTGAACTTAATGATATATTAAAATACTAGATAAAGCAATGATTTCCTTTAATAGAATTTTTATAATGAATTCTCGCTCAATGGAGGAAAAAAAGTCTAAAATACTTTGATTTCTTAGATTTTCACAAATAGAATCTAGTAAGTCATAACCTATTATATATATATATGAAAATTTCAATCTATAAGTTTTGTAATTATGCTACTTATTTAATAAGGTCGCTTGGTTGATGCGAGTTGATTTTCTGTTACGATAAATTGACGAGACTATAGCTAATCCAATAGCTGCTTCAGCGGCTGCAATTGCTATAACAAAAATACAGAAAAGATCCCCTTTTAGTTGGGAATTATCAAAAAAATCAGAAAATGTTACGAAATTAATATTAACTGCATTGAGTATAAGTTCAAGACACATAAGAGCCCTAACCATATTTCGACTCGTGATCAATCCATAAAGACCAATCAAAAATAAATAGGCACTCAAAACAAGTATATGTTCGAGTATCATTCAGCAACTCCTTATCAATTTTGATCCATTTAAATATGAATAATAATTCACCGGATTTAATAAACTAGAATATAACAAAAAAGTACTAAAAAAAACTATATTAGGTAAAAAAAATTATAAAATATATATATATCAAATATAAAAATTGATATTTAAAATATGAAATAGTAGTAAAAATTTTAAATTGAACGAAAAAAAAATAAGAACATACACAAAGTTTTCTTGAGTATTTCCTAATTAGAACTTTTTTATTGACGAGCCACAGAAATTGCACCTATCAAAGCAACTAAAAGAATTATTGAAATGAGTTCAAATGGAAGAAAAAAATCTGTTGATAAATGAATTCCTATTTGTTGACTATTACTTATTAAATCTTGCTCTAGAATCTGGTTTAATCTTGTAGTCCAAATAACCCCGTACCATGACGTATCGAGAATAGTAGAAATTAATGAAAAAAGAATAGTTGTACAAACCAACGAAGTAATACCATTCCCAACGGTCCATAGATTTAAATCTGTGGAATATTCTGAATCATTCATGAACATCACAGCAAATATGATTAAAACATTTATGGCCCCCACGTAAATAAGGAGTTGTGCAGCAGCTACAAAATGGGAATTTGATAGAATATACAATAAAGAGATACAAACAAGAACAAATCCTAAGGAAAAGGCTGAAAATATTGGGTTGGGAAGTAATACTACTCCCAGACCTCCTACTATAATACCGGATCCTAGAAAAACTAAAAGAAAATCATGTATTGGTCCAGGCAAATCCATTATATTATTAAAAAAAAGAAAAATATAAATCCTTTTCATGACCTTATTAATTTAACCGGGGAATTTTTTTATAATATGTTTATAAGAGAGTGAAATTAAAATCTAATGGATATTAATTTATGTAGATACAACTATTAGACAGTTTCGCTTTTTATGCTAAAATTTATTTTCAACCTATCTAAAATTTCAACCTATCTAAAAAAAAAAATAAAAATAATTCCGAATATATTAAAAAACTAAGCCTTAATACTTAATATTATTATATCAATAAAACTTTTAAATGAAACTCTTTATATACTTCAAAAATTTTGAATTCGTTTTTTAATAAACTTAGTAGGTTTACCCTTTTTTGTTTGAGGTGAATTCAAAATTGTTCGAATAGTGTAATCATCAATTACTGACATTGGTAAACGACCCAAAGCTATTTGATTATAATTCAATTCATGACGATCATAAGTAGAAAATTCATATTCTTCAGTCATTGACAAACAATTTGTTGGACAATATTCAACACAATTACCACAAAATATACAAATTCCAAAATCAATACTGTAATTAAGCAATCGTTTTTTTCTAATATTAGTTTCAAATTTCCAATCAACAACAGGCAGATCTATAGGACATACTCGAACACATACTTCACAAGCAATGCATTTATCAAATTCAAAATGGATTCGCCCGCGGAAACGTTCAGAGGTTATTAATTTTTCATAGGGATATTGAATAGTTACAGGTAAACGATTTGTGTGGGATAAGGTAATCATGAAACCTTGACCAATATACCTGGCAGCTCGTAGGGTTTGTTGACCATAATTTATGAACCTGGTTATCATAGGAAGCATATTGTAATTATCTATGAAAAAATTTCTCTTTGTTTCTTTCTCTTGTTTAAAACAAGTACTGAATATGTTGGATTAATTTTCAATTTAGATTGAAAAGAGTTGAAAAGAAGTTGTTAATAATAGATTCCCAAGGGAAATAGGTAAAAGAAATTTCCATCCAAGATTTAATAGTTGATCCATTCTTAGCCTAGGTAAAGTCCACCTTGTTGCGATAGAAATGAACAAGAACAAATAAGTTTTCGCTAATGTAATAAAGATACCAATTGTTGTTCCCAAAATTTGATCCCTTTCAAATAGCTCCAGAATCGATATATATGGAATAGAAATATTCCAACCGCCTAAGTATAGAACTGTTACAAATAATGAGGAAATTAATAGATTTAGATAAGAAGCAACGTAAAATAAACCAAATTTGATACCGGAATATTCAGTTTGATAACCTGCTATTAATTCTTCTTCCGCTTCTGGTAAATCAAACGGTAACCTCTCGCATTCTGCCAGGGAAGAAATTAGAAAAATGATAAAACCTATAGGTTGACGCCACAAATTCCATCCCCAAAAACCATATTTTGATTGTGCCTCAACTATATCAACTGTACTTAAACTGTTAGATAATCCTAGTCGGTGATAACATTACTATTCTCACCGCTATTACAAAACCGTACATGAGGTATTCGCCTCATACGGCTCCCCGGGGGCCATAAATAAATCTAAGGACCTGATTAGTCTTTTTTAGAATTAGTATTCTTTAGATGGATATGATGTGTTATAAAATACATTAAATATATCTGGGGTCCCGAATTATACCAATGGAATTCTGTCTGCTCACATTCTAGTAATAAAAAAGCGCTTCAGAATTCATCTCATCCTTTACAAATTTTCATTTCTATTTGTTGAGTAATAACTAATCCTTTAATAAAAGACTCCTTGGAAAAAAAGGGTATTTCAGCCCATCGTGGTTTTTAATTACGAAAAAGAATTCGACATCCGATTCCGATTAGTTTAGTATTCATGACAGAAATTCTATTTTATTTTCGAAATATATTAAAAAAAATATCCTTGTTTCGTTCCTATTCTTCTTTCTTTTTTTTTTTTTCTAAAAAAAGTTGGTGGACTTAAAAAATAAAGGATTATTTCGTTTCTGATAGTCATTACATTTATCCGTGGATAGGAGCATACTCTGAATCGGAATCTTGGGGAGTACTATCTGATCATTTCTACTCATTTCAAGCCCCAATTAACCTTCTTTTTTTATCTTACGTTCTGCATAAATATATTTTTCAATTTGGTTAATCTCTATTACAAATTCTTTGTGTATTTTGGTGTTTCTAACCATCCACTCCCTTTTACCTAATTGCCGCTCACTTTGTAATACATGTATGTTAATCTATATAACTGCTAGTGAAAACGCCATACGGTTAATATTTTTAACCCGCTTCAAGCCAGGATGACTAATCAACCAACCTTGGGGTAAAGTGATTCTTACGCTTATGTTTATTTCTGTTTAACCTTTGTACCTAGGAAATGAGCTTCCATTTTTCTTTTGACTGCTAATTTCTGAGCAGTTTTTTTTCACTCATATATAACTATCAAATTCCTTTTATTAAGATTAACCCGAAAGAGAAAAAAGATCTATATATTCCGTTTTTTACTTTTTCGTCTAGAAGAAGCGTAATAGTCAAAATAAACGTTTATGTTTCAACGAATCGCACGTAGAGATATTGATAAAACACATAGAGTTAATGGTATTTCATAACTAATTGATTGGGCAGCAGCTCGAAGACCACCTAAAAAAGAATATTTATTATTTGAGCCATATCCGGACATAAGAAGTCCAATAGGAGCAATACTTGAGATGGCAATCCATAAAAAAATACCGATATTGAGATCCGCTAAAACAAGGTGATTACTAAAGGGAATTACTGAATAACTTAGTAAAATTGAGATAACTGCTATCGACGGCCCAATACTAAATAAAGGAGTATTTCCTCTAGATGGCCGAAGATCTTCTTTGAAAAGTAGTTTTGTCCCGTCGGCTAGGGCTTGAAGAATTCCCAACGGGCCAGCGTATTCAGGTCCAATACGTTGTTGTATCCCTGCAGATATTTCTCTTTCTAACCACACAATTACTAGTACACCTGTTATGATTCCCAATATAAGAGAAAATATAGGGACAAATATCCATATGAGTCCATAGACCTCTTTTAAAGATTCCAATCTAAGAAAAGAATTTAGAGTTTGTACTTCTGTTGCATAAATTATCATTTTAACGATCAACTTCTCCCATAATTATATCTATGCTACCGAGTATCGTCATAATATCAGCCAATTTCATTCTTTTAACTAGTTCAGGAAGAATTTGCAAATTAATAAAACCCGGTGGTCTTATTTTCCATCTCCAAGGAAAACCACTTTGATCTCCTATGAGAAAAATCCCCAGTTCCCCTTTTGGAGCTTCAACTCTTACATAAAGCTCTTGTTTCGATAATTCAAAGGTAGGAGAAGGTTTTTTACTAATGAATCGATATTCAAAATCATTCCATTCTGGATTCCTTTTTCTATCAAAGCCTCTGATTTCTAAATTCTCATAGGGACCTCCCGGAAGTCCTTCCAGAGCCTGTTGAATAATTTTTATGGATTCTGTCATTTCGCTAAGTCGTACTAAATAACGAGCTAATGAATCGCCTTGTTTTTGCCACTGAATTTCCCATTCAAATTCATCGTAAGACTCATAACGATCCACTTTACGAAGATCCCATGGTATTCCGGATGCGCGTAGCATTGGTCCGGATAAACCCCAATTTATTGCTTCTTCCCCACCAATAATCCCAACCCCTTCAACTCGTTCTAAAAAAATAGGATTTCGTGTAATAAGTTTTTGATATTCAACAACCTCTGTTAAAAAATAATCACAAAAATCCAAGCATTTATCTATCCAACCATAAGGTAAATCAGCCGCTATTCCTCCAATACGAAAAAAATTATGCATCATTCTCATACCGGTGGCAGCTTCGAATAGATCATATACAAATTCGCGCTCTCTGAAAATATAGAAAAAAGGAGTCTGTGCACCAATATCTGCCATAAAAGGGCCGAGCCATAACAGATGAGAAGCTATACGACTCAATTCCAGCATAATTACTCTGATATAGCTGGCCCTTTTAGGAACTTGAATATTTCCCAATTGTTCTGGTCCATTTACTGTTATTGCTTCTGTAAACATAGTAGCTAAATAATCCCATCGCGTTACATAAGGTAAATATTGTATAATTGCTCGGTTTTCTGCAATTTTTTCCATTCCTCTGTGTAAATAACCCAATATGGGTTCACAGTCAACAACATCCTCACCATCTAGAGTAACAATTAAGCGAAGAACACCATGCATGGATGGGTGGTGAGGGCCCATATTGACTATCATAAGATCTTTTCCTGTAACTGGTCTCTTCATAAGTTTTTCCTCGACTCGTTCTGGCATGAATTAGATTGCTGAAAAAGAAGTTTATCAAAAAATGAAAGATCTAAAAAATTAACTAATTCACTATTTTGTAATTTAACGCATTTTTAATTCCCGAATATCCAACTTATTAATTAATTCTTTATAACGTACTCTATTTTTTTTTGACAAATAAGCCAGCAGTCGTTGACGTTTTCCCAGAATTTTTCGTAGACCTCGTTGAGATAAATAATCTTTTCTGTGCAATTCCAAATGTGAAGTAAGTCTTCGTATCTTATTAGTGAAACTGAATACTTGAAATTCAACAGATCCCCGGCTTTCTTCTTTTTTTTCTTGAAATGAAATGAATGCATTTTTTATCATAAAAATAAATCCTTCCCCTTTTAATATGAATTGAAAAATATGAATTTTACTGATCAGTAATAATAGTGCTAGTTTTTTTGTACAAGGATCTTAATTGAATTATCAACTTCTTAATTATTAATAAAAAGTCTCAATTTAGATCTAAAAAAGGAGTATTCTGTTAATTTATTTATAGATCCGCTCTGATTGGTATCGATGTCATTGATTAAATAAATATCATGGATAAAGATTACATTTTTCAAAATCCCTGTGCATACAGTTATTTTCATATACCGTAACTTATATATTATATATATTAAAAAGGATCCATCATTAATGAATTTTAAATCGCGGATACATATGTATTCTTAGCATACTGAAACGATTTCCGTTAATAGTATTAAACCAATAACGATTTATACAAGCTAAATCTTCTAATCTAAAATTGGGCCAAAGAAAGGATTTTAATTTAATTTGGTTCTTTTTATCCTTATCAAGATCTTTCTTTTTATGCAAAACTGTGTTCAAGTTTTTAACATTCTTATCAAATCTTGAATTTATATCCCTCGCATTTTTTTTTCTTAAGTTTAAACAAGTTAGAATTCTAAATTCTCTACGTCGTTTAGGGGATAGAAGCTTTTCAGGGACAAAGAAATCATAATTTTTTTTTTTTTTATTTATGTTTTTTTCCCATTTTATTTTGTTTTTATGAACCAATGAAATACCTATGGTTCTATATATAATATGTTTAGCGTTGGTTACAGGCAAACGTACAGTGTCCGTCTCAAAGAGTCCGTGTTTTTTTAATTCTGTAAAAGGGGTATGCTTAGTAAACAGGAAAAATTCTGGTCTCAGCACGGTTCTGTGAATACCAGCGAATATTACCCGCTTTTTATACTTTTTCTTTATCTTTGAAAAGACAATAAAAGTTTTTATATTTTCGAGAATGTCGTCCACCGACAGAGGATGCCGACATTCCATTAGAATCATCGAAGACTGTGTGAGATCAACTTTGAATTCTCCAAACCCTTTGCTTTCGTATACGTTTTTTATCTTCTGACTTGATGATCCTGCATAATTTTCTGCAATATTTCTTTCCATATTTGATTCAAGCTCTACGTCCAATTTTGCTTCTTCTGATGGTATGTTTTTATTAAACCTTCTGTTTTCATTAAAATTGAAAAGAAGTAATTGAATTGGTATGACCCACGGTTTATTCCTATTCTTATATGAAGTATTTGTACATGTACTAGAAAATAATAAAAATTCCGGAAAGAAAAAAGATTCAAAATTTGTTATAGGACGATGATATAGTATTTCTTCATTCATTCCCATCCAATCCAAATCCAAAAAGCTTCCTTCGGCAAGACCGATCTTAGTTATTTTATCAATTCTTTGAGAATTCTGGACTTTAGTCTGAATATGTTTTTTTTTACGCTTGGTATCAGTCCAGGACTCAATATTTGCTTTTTTTCTAAACCAAAAGTTTAGAGTTCTATCCCGAAAGTTTAGAGTTCTATAATCCAAATATTTTCTATGCCTAATTTCCCGCATACCCCGAATACCCCGAATATTATATTTTTCTAGACAAAAAGAGACTAAACCATTATCTAGAGCACTGCCTATAGACATGTCAAAAAATTTTTCTTTAGAATGAATAGATTTGGAGCAAAAAAGATTATATAGATAATCTTTGTTTAATTTTTGTTTTGAATTTAATAACGAGTACGCCTCACTTTTTTTTTTGTAATTATCAACTTTGTTTTTTTCAGAGGAATCCTCTTTGGTTAAACTTGGATTTATAACTATAGAGTCTTGGTTTATTTTCTTTTTCCATTTTTTGGTTACTAATCTAGCCCATACACTCCGAGGTAAATTGTATTGAGAATGACTTCGTAACCATTTTTTCCATTGATTTACTTCGGAATTTAAAAATTTTTTATCTTTCAATTCAGAATTACAGATTCCTTGGTCTTGAAAAAAACCCTTTATTTGATTCTTAACAAAAAAGGATGTTATGCCTATGTTATCTTCAAGAACAGCCTGTAATTTCGAAAAGTTACCAACTTGCATTTTTGATAATTTGTAAAATACATACGCTTGTGATAATGAGCATAGGTCATAACTAATTTCTTCTTTTGATTCATCACTAATTTCTTCTTTTTTTGATATTAAATTTTGTATAGTCGAAATAAAATAACTGGTTTTTTTATTCCTTTTTTCCCCAGTTTCTTCATTCTTGTAAATAGATTTATAAAGATTCTTGTAAATAGATTTATATTGATAAAGAGAAAGAGAAAGAAGAGAAAGCATTTTTTTTGTTAATTCAACCAAAAGTAGTATAGAGTTATATTTAGAAAGAATTTTTTGTTTTACGTTTTCAACAATTTCCATGAGAACTATCCAAAAAGCTTGAGACAGTAGTTTGATGAAAACACGAAAAAAAAGAAAAAATTTACGAATGAATCGGATATTTTTTCTTTTGAATATCCGCCAAAATTTTTTTGATAACTCAATTATTTTAGAACCATCACCCGGTTTGTTACAACTATTAGTTAGTTTTTGTTTTTCTTTTTCAATTTCGTCTATTTTATTTTCGAGTTTCTTTATTCTATCAATCAAATATTCTTCTTTTATTTCGCGGAGTGAATAATTTGTCCCCTCCGTGGATTTTTTTTTAACAGATAGTTCATGAACCCTCTGATTACTCATTATTGAATCTTTTTTTGAAAGGTCTTTTGCAGCTTCGAGGAAAACGGTTTCTTTTTCTTTTAATTTTAATTCTTCTCTTAATTTTGCTTTTTTGAATTTTATGCGTCTTTTTCTTAATTCTTTAAAAATAGGTTTAAAAAAAGAGGGCCTTTTTTTGCCAATACCAAACGGCACGTCGGCCTCCTTTCCCTCGGTTGTTAAATAAGAAAAACCTCTTGGTTTATGTTCTAAATTGTCTTTTGTTTTTTTTCGTCGAGCCTTCCGAGACGATTTAGCTTTACGTTTACGCCAAGGTTTAATATAAAAAGGAAATATGATTTGTATCTGAATACCCTCTACGAACCACTCTGGGGGAAGTACTATTTCGGATAGTGGAACCCAACTCAAACGGCATATTGGAATCCCATTATAACGGCATAGCATATGCGTTTCACGTTGCCAATCCTCGAAATCCTCGGACCACTCAGAAACGTGACCTAATAATGTACGGACGCTATTTTTAATTATTATCAATAAAGGGGGTAGAATATATAATCTAAGTATAGAGTGAGTGACTAAGAGCAAAGTTCGAATTCTTGGACCATGTTGAAGTTCTATCCAACGGGTTTCAATTTTTTGCCTTACTTTTTCCATTTCTTCCCTTTCTTTCCTTTCGTATTCTTCTTTTTCTTTTTCAACTTCTCGTATGGTTTTTTTTTTTTTGGGTGCTTGTTTGTAGTTTTTCACCGCGTCATTTCTAATTTTTTTTTTAAAAGGGTTCAATATCTCAAATAGATCAACCATCAAATAAAAAAAACTCTCTAGGTAATCAAAAAGATTTTTTATTCTATCCAAAAAAAGGGGGGAATGTGCTTTTGGGTTAAAAAAGCCCCAAAAAAAAATGTTACGTCTTTGGGGAGCTATGGATCCTATAATTCTATCTCGACGAAAATCAGTTCCCCTTATAGGGTCGACTACCGTTGTTTCACTTACTTTGCCAGTTATAGGATTTTCCTCACTCAGCATCACTAGAGCGTTTGATCTTCTTGAACGCGTTCCAGCCTCCAGTGGGGCCGCCGCGTCCAAAAAGGCTGCCAAGCTCTCGGTCTCAGTGTGTATTTTGTATGCCCAGCGAGGAACTTTTTTCTTTATTTCATGTAAAGAAATAAAATTTTCTCTAAGAGTTTTATAGTTGCTATCCGTTATTTTATAGTTGCTATCCGTTATCACGACATCAAATAAAAATTTAAAAATTTTTATCTCTTCTTCTGAATTCATTTTTTCTTTTTGGGGTTCGGAAAGAAAAGAAAGGGGTTCGGAAAGAAAAGAAAGTTTTTTCTCGAAAGATTTTCTATTAAATTTTTCTATTGTTTGATCAAATTTTTGAGAATTAATATTCAAAAGTATACCATGAATCTTGTTTATCCAAGATGTCCCTATAGATTTTGTTATATCGATTTCAGTTAGTAATGTAGGTAACTTTTTGATTCTTCCGCGATAGATCCCATGCAAAAATGGATCATAAATTTTAGGTAAAAATTCTTGTTCAGTTTCGTTATGACAAAATCGAGTCGTTTTTTCCAGTATATTTTCAACAGACCTTTTCTTATCTAAAGCTTCAATTCGATTTAAAAATTCTTTTTTTAAGTTTTCCTTTTTTTCTTCATTGATCAAACTCCAACAAGTAGCAATTTGGTCAGAGGGTTCTTTTTCTCTTGTAAATGAAGGTATCTTTTTTTGGATCATTTCAAAAAAGGTTGAAAGGTTGGGGGGATATGTAAAAGATATTCG